AAGGATTAACCCCCTTTAAGAAATAAAGTTTGTCGGTCGGAATATGAATCAAACTGAAAGACCCTCTAACTATTTCCGTTGTCGATAGAACGAATCACACTTTTACCACTAAACTATACCCGCTACAATATGATTATTGTATATAAATTTACTATTTGTCGAATAAGCGAATGGGACGTAATCGAGATGGGATTAGAATCATGAAAATTGCAGTGAGTGCTGACGATGACGATGGGGGACTTAATGAAAGAGACGAAGATTCGTTTAAATAACAAGTTATATCTTTTGCAGGGGGAATCATTACTGACAGTCCCGGCTCGAAATAGCCATTGAAGTCGTAACATAAACATATGAATGAGTTGTGCAAGAATCCGTAGTTCCATTTTTTTTTGAACTTCTCCCTTAATTCAAAAAAAAAAGGAAAAAATAAAGAATCATAAGAAATGACAGGAGTGTCATAGGAATGGAAATAGCCTTTGTCACTGCCACAATAACAAGTATTTTCTTTTTTAAACCAGAAAAATCATTTGATCTATGATTCATTGGAACAAAACGAGGAATGGCCTGGCTAGAGACTGGCCAGGCCGGGGAATAAAAGAACCTTGATGCGATAAACTAACAATTTGTTATTGGGAGAGATGGCTGAGTGGACTAAAGCGGCGGATTGCTAATCCGTTGTACGGATTATTCGTACCGAGGGTTCGAATCCCTCTCTCTCCGCCCCTTCTGATCACTTGAGATTTCTCATCTTTCGAATTCTAAAAAATCTTGATCCCTTCTTATCTTGGTTAAATGTATGGAATAGAGAAAATCTTAAGAAGATTAAGAAATCTAGGAACTAAAAACCTCCGATTTTTTTTATTCCTCACGTCCAGGGTTACGTCCTGGATCATTAGATAGGAATCCGAAGATGAAGAGAGAAACAAAGAATATCACTACTGTGTAAACGAAGAGTTTGAGAGTAAGCATTACACAATCTCCAAGATCTTTTTTGGTGGAAAGGAAATAGGGGAATAGATTCTCTATTTTTGTACCGCATATCCCACTTTGACACCAAGAAATTTCTTTCTAGAGAAGAAAGGGATTCATTTGTAATAAGATATGATTTCTTTCGTTACCGAAATTTTCTTTCATACTCACAATTACGTATTGTGGGGGACCTTACATAAAGTACTTGACCTTAGGAGGGTCAGAATGAGAAAATGGGGTGATCCAGATCCATCTCAGCTATCCAATTTCCATGTTTGAATCGAGAGTTCATAATGTAAGACTTATCTGATCTTATCAAGATCAACTGTTAGAATAGATTTCTTTTTTCCTCGAATCAATCATGAATCTTTCTAGGACAGTATTCAAGATCTCATCGAAAACTTACAGCAGCTTGCCAAACAAGGGCTAAGAGAAAAAAGAGCACAGGTATGACTGGCATAATATCTACGATTGGATTGAAAAAAGCATAAGCCTCGGGTAATTTGGCGAAGAAAAAGCTACTCGAATGAAGGGTAGAATTAAGACAGATACAGATCAAACTAAAGGTATTGGGCATAAGAAAAATTTTGCTCTTGGAGAGAATTTCATTATTATTGAGTTATTAGCGCATGAAGAAAGAAGATAGGCCAAACAAAAAAAATTCTTCTTTTGCTTTGAACTCCCCCAATCAAAAATCTTTCAATTCTCAAAATAGAAAAAATCATACTTTTCTACAATATCTTAATTGATTTATATATAATGAGCAATAAAGAATTTTAGCAATAACCTATTCCATATATAAATATATATATATATTTATATAGTATAGATATTTATATATTGGGACTGGAATTGACGAACAACCAATAGACATATTAGTGTTATTAGTGTCGAATAGAAATCTAAATGGGGCGTGGCCAAGCGGTAAGGCAACGGGTTTTGGTCCCGTTACTCGGAGGTTCGAATCCTTCCGTCCCAGCCCCGATTCTATCATAACAATGTTCTCTTTTCTTTAACAATCCTCTGTTTAAAAGTGTAATATTGGATACAACGGGATCCCATCCCATCTTTCTTTCTGATTTATAATGATTCAGAGAAGAATCATATCCTTTTTGGATTCCCCCACGATATGATGCATTCTGAGTCGAAATGTCTAAGATAGGTCTCTATCTTTCCTAAAGTGAATAAGGTATTCAAAATGACTAATTTTAGGTGGATCCTGAATTTGAAACAGGAGGAGTTCTTGGTACTCATTTCATCACTGGAATTAAGCGCTAATTCCCCCACGATACGATACATTCTGAGTCGAAATGTCTAAGATAGGTCTCTATCTTTCCTAAAGTGAATAAGGTATTCAAAATGACTAATTTTAGGTGGATCCTGAATTTGAAACAGGAGGAGTTCTTGGTACTCATTTCATCACTGGAATTAAAGCTACTAAGCTTGGGGTGGAACAAAATAAAAAGAGAAAGAACGGATCGAATTGATTTGGACTCATTTGGCTGTATACCTATACAAGATAGCATCCCGTAAAAAGATCTTTTTTTGATTCGTTTTGACTATGATCCTCATAAAATTGTGTAAATACGAGTTAATTAGCAAAGGAAGGTATCAATTTCAATATCTGTGTTTGTTATATCGATCGCATTAAAAAGAATAAAATTCAATACGGAACGGGTGTATTTTCTTTGGACCCAATTGCTTTTATTTTAAATTCATTGGGCTCCAATGAATAATTGAAGATCAATGAAACGATGGGAGGAGATTCATACATTCTATTTGATTCCATTCTAGAATGGAATCAAATAGAATTTCAGGAAAGATTCCTGAACCTGAAATAAACCAAAATCCGTATAAAATGAACCGCGTCCAGTCCATATGTATTCTTATTGTTCGATTTTAGTAACACAGATATTTCGGTTTCGGTGAAATAGATTTGTGATCTCTTAAATATACACGATGACTTACGGTCACAATACAATTCTTCGGTGTATCTGATGGATACGGAAAGAGCATACTCCTACGATTCTGATTTTCTCAATCAGATGAGAGAATAACGACCTTAATATTATCTTATATAAGCCTTTCCTTTTTTATTCATTTCCACGAATCCAAACAAATTGGATTTGTTTCTTGACCCATCTCATCTATCTGGTATCTGGTTTAAATCGTTGATGATTCAATTGGAAAAGAAAGAAGGATTTCTCTTATGATGATCAAATTTGTGTATCTTTCATTAATGAGATATCTGCTAAACCTTTTAATTACTTGTTTTGATTGTGGCGATTTGTTGATTTGATTGATTTAGAGATCAAACTCTTTCTTTCCAGGAAAACTTATTTCTAATAATGATCATTCTGTCGAAGTAGGAAATTCTTGAAAGCATTTTTTATGATTCCTTACCTTATAAATCTTAAGTATTCGAAGAAGTGTGAGATTGGTTAATTTATTCTATCGAGTTACTTGCGACTTTTCTGGGTCATTAGAATAACTTAATTTAGTTAATGACTCGTTTTATTTTGTTCCGGCATTGATGATTTAATTCAAGACTCTTCTTTAGCTTAGTTGTTCAAGAAAAAATTGGACTGTTCATGAGTGATCGTCCCGAACAATATGTTGAAGGTGTAGATATAAATAAGTCTTAAGCGGCGCATTCTTAGTGTTTTTTAGAAATGTGTGTTGTGTTATTCATATGACAGAATATGGGGTTAAATTGGCTTCTTGCTGAGACTTTCCCAGAGAAATAAATGTTTATTCATCCATATAGAAAAAGGTATGGACTACTCTACTATGCACTGATGGAACCAATGACTATTCATGATTCCATATTGAATCAATTCCATACCGGTACCAAGTTAGAGGTAGAGGAATGTTATGGTAAAACTTCGTTTGAAACGATGTGGTAGAAAGCAACGTGCGACTTGAAGGACAAGATCTGCTGTGGACTCTTGCACCCACCATTTCCATTTTATATATCAATGAAGATGCTCTTGACTCGACATAGTTTGTTATATGCCACTAGGACCCAATTTTTTGGGGGATAGTACATGATGGAGCTCGAGCAGAAATTCTTGATTCATTTATCAGAGGGAAGGATCTAGGGTTAGTGCCAGTCAATAAGTTGTTCCAACTTCGTAAGGATATCTTCGATGTAAAAATCAAAAATTCGAACAAGTTTCAAATCCAAAAGCAAAAAAGTACAATTTGTCGGAATTGGTAAAACTATTTCGATCAAAAGCGTATTGTATCATAGGGAAATCAATCATTTGTGTAATTTTTCAATAGAAAGAACAAAAGGTATGTTGCTGCCATTTTGAAACAATTAAGGATCACCGAAGTAATGTCTAAACCCAATGATTCAAAGTAGCGCGCGCTAAAAGAGGTTAGAGACGACTCAATAAATGTCTAAGGATTTACCTTCGATCTCTTTGAGAATTACCCAACTTGAGTTATGAGTATGAATGAGATTTCTTTTTCAGTAAGGAAGAACAAAAAAATGACTCAAATCCTAATTAATTGATGATTTTTATGGATCCATTTTCCACTCTATACAGAAATTCAAATCATTCTTTCTCGAGCCGTACGAGGGGAAAGCCTCCTATACGTTTCTAGGGGGGGTATTGTTCATTTATATCTATCCCGATGGGCTGTCTATCGAATCGTTGCAATTGATGTTCGATCCCGAAGAGAAGGAAGAGATCTTTGTAAAGTGGGTTTTTACGATCCGATAAAAAAACAAACTTATTCAAATGTTCCTTCTATTCTATATTTCCTTGAGAAAGGTGCTCAACCTACACGAACTGTTCATGATATTTCAAAAAAAGCGGAAGTATTTAAGGAACTTCAAATTAATAAAACGAAATAAAATTTTTGAAATAGAAAAAGGGAATATCTAGCTTTGTGTAATTTTTTCTCCACCGTTCCTTTTTTTCTTGCTCTATTCATATTTATTCACTATTGCTAACACACGATCCCATATCATATAACGACAAAAAAATCTCTTCTATTGACATGAAACGAATAGAAAAAAAAAGATCGAGTGAATAGTAGTGCCAATCCAACACAAGTCCTTATTTTCTTTATGTTTATGGAATTTTCAACATTCAATTCATATTGACAACGGTGTATCGGATGGAATTTTCAACATTCAATTCATATTGACAACGGTGTATCGGTCGATTTATAATTGGATCGTGGATAAAAAAAGGATCTATTGTTCTACGTCCCAGAAGTTTGTTCCTTCACTCAAATGATGGCTTCGACAGATTCGCTGTGACAAAGGAAGTCTCTTCTGAATTTCATTTCATGAAAAAAAATGATAAAAAAGGAAGGTACGTAAATTATCTCTATTTATCCGTGAATCTGTTGTATTTTCATCTGATCTGAACATTTTTACGTTTTTAATTGATCAACAAATGTTTCTTTTCGATTTGTTGCAGGTTCAATGTTTTGCTTGGGTAGGACAACCCAATCTCTTTGTTTTATTTTTTGATTTAGATCGTATCTACATACCATATTTACACGGGTTGCTAGCGGTGGATTAGCATTGGTCTGGGAGCTGCAGATAAGACCAGGTACACAATTGGATGAAGCAACGGATTCGTCCATACCATTGGTAGAGTTTGTAAGACCACGACTGATCCTAAAGGGGAATGAATGGAAAAAACAGCATGTCGTATCAATGGAGAGCTCTGGGAATATTTCATCCTTAACCAGGGCGGTACAAAATCTTGTTTTGATTTTTGTAATGGTACCAAATCAATTCACAGTTGGGTCGCGTGAATAAATGGATAGAGCCCTAATGGCTCCAATGCTAAGGAAACCAAAAGCAACGAGCTTCGGTTCATAATTCGAATGATTACCCGATCTAATTAGACGTTAAAAATGGATTAGTGCCTAATGCGGGAAAGAATTCTCCGATGAGTAGATCATCGATTCCTTTTTTTTTCATGAATCCTAACTATTAACTATTCTTTCTCTATTATAGAGTATGGAGTGGAGACGAGTGTGTAGAAGAAACGGTATACTGATAAAGAGAATTTCTTCCAAAATCAAAAGATCGATTGGGTTGCAAAAATAAAGGATTTCTAACCATCTCGTTGTAACTATAACGAACACAAACAAATTGGATGGAAAGAGAGGATCCATTGCTTGGGCTGTACTCCCCCTCTTCGGGGTATCTACTCTTTTTTACTATATACCTTGTTCTGACCGTATCGCGCTATGTATCATTTGATAACCCGAGAAATCCCTCGTGCCTTTGGTCCAAGGGGACCAAGTAGAATTTCAAATGGAGGAATTACAAGGATATTTCGAAATAGATAGATCTCGGCAACAATGCTTCATTTATCCGTTTCTATTTCAGGAGTATATCTACGCACTTGCTCATTATTATGCTTTAAATGGTTCGATTTTTTACGAAACTATGGAAAATTTAGGTTATGACAATAAATCCAGTTCACTAATTGTGAAACGTTTAATTACTCGAATGCATCGACAGAATCGTTTGATTATTTCGATTAATGATTCCAACCAAAATCGATTCATTGGGCACAACAAAAATTTGTATACTCAAACAGTATCAGAGGGTTTTGCAGTTATTATGGAAATTCCATTCTCGCTGCGATTAATATTTTCCTTAGAAGAAAAAGAAATAGCAAAATCTCATAATTTACGATCTATCCATTCAATTTTTCCCTTTTTCGAGGACAAATTGTCACATTTAAATCATGTGTCACATATACTAATACCTCACCCCGTCCATCTGGAAATCTTGGTTCAAATACTTCACTCTTGGATACAAGATGCTCCCTCTTTGCATTTATTGCGATTCTTTCTCCACGACTATCAGAATTCGAATAGTCTCAATGCTCCAAAGAAATCCATTTCTCTTTGTTCAAAAGAGAATCGAAGATTCTTCTTGTTCATATATAATTTTCATGTATATGAATGTGAATCGGCATTTGTTTTTCTCCGTAAACAATCTTCTCATTTACGATCAACATCCTTTGGAACTGTTCTTGAGCGAACACATTTCTATGGAAAAATAGAACATCTTGGAGTAGTGCTTCGTAATGATTTTCAGAAGACCCTATGGTTGTTCAAGGACCCTTTTATGCATTATGTCAGATATCAAGGAAAATCCATTCTGACTTCAAAGGGGACTCATCTTCGTATGAAGAAATGGAAATCTTACCTTGTCCATTTTTGGCAATCTCATTTTTACTTGTGGTCTCAACCGGGCAGGATCCATATAAACCAATTATACAATCATTCTTTCTATTTTCTGGGCTATCTTTCAAGTGTACGGCGAAATCCTTCGGTGGTAAGGAGTCAAATGTTAGAGAATTCATTTCTAATAGAGACTTCTCTAAAGAAATTTGAGACCCGAATTCCAATTATTCCTCTGATTAGATCATTGGCTAAAGCGAAATTTTGTAACGTATCAGGGCACCCTATTAGTAAGCCGGCCCGGGCCGATTTGTCCGATTCTGATATTATCAATCGATTTGGGCGGATATACAGAAATCT